TTTCCTTAGAAAAGGATTCTATCAAAAAAGAATCTATCACAAAGGATTCTATAAAAACAATGATAACTAGATACGAATAGAAGAAGAAAAGAAGGAAATAAAAAAACATAGTATAGAAAAGATATCCAAAATGGTATAGAAATCATTATCCTACCCTTATTTTTTATTTCCTTAATTTAATTGAATTTCATTTGATTAGGGCAAAACCTCTGCCTTTTTTAAAATATCCTGAACAGTTCCTGTAGGTTGAGCACCTTTTTCAAGGAAATAGAGAATAGCGGGAACGTTTAAATAAGTTTGATTCTTGATCGGATCATAAAAACCCACTTTCTGAAGATCTCTTCCTTCTCTTCGGGATCGAACATCAATTGCAACGATTCGATAGACGGCTCATCGGGATAGATGTAGATGAAAAAGAACCCCCCCCCCCCCTAGAACCGTATAGGAAGTTTTCTCCTCGTACGGCTCGAGAAAAAATGATGTTTTGTCTATGGATAAAATTAGAATTAGAATAAATAGAAAATCTGTAAAATGAATTATTCTATAATAGAATTTCAAATTTCAATTTAACTCATAGTCATTTTTATTTAGCTGCGTTGCTGAAAAAAAATCATTTGTACTCATAACTCAAGTTCAATAATATAATAATAATAATTCTCAAATATATTAAAGATTTTTAAGATATTTTTTTATTGAGTGGTCTTTAACCCACCGTTTTTGTCTCGTTTAAAATTTATTTGGATTCTTTATTCGGATCCGTGAGACAATTGAAGTGGTGTTTCCTTGTTCTGGGATCCTTTATTTTTGTTTTAAATCATTGGGTTTAGACATTACTTCGGTGCTTCTTAATCCTTTCAAAATGGTAGCAACATACCCCTTTTGGGATTTCTTTCTATCAAAGAATCATACCGAGGTTGATTCATGCGCGATACACTGTCGATCGAAAAAGTTTTAGCCGTTCCAACAATTTTGAAAATTTGTTGGAATGGAATCCTTTCGATTTCTATATCGAAGATATACTTACGAAGTTGTTCCAATTTATTAATTGGCATTAACCCTAGATCGTTGCCCCTGAGAAATTAATAAATACTTTCTACTCGAGCTCCATCATGAACTATTTACATTAGAACCCAATAAAAAAAGAAGGGTTCTAGTAGAATAGAACAAACGACGTCGAGCCAAGAGCACCTTCATTCCTATATAAAATGGTGGATGTAACAATAAGAATCCACACCGGATCATGTCCTTCAAGTCGCACGTTGCTTTCTACCACATCGTTTTAAACGAAGTTTTACCATAACATTCCTCTAATTTGGAACCAGTATGGAATTGATTCAATTATGGAATCATGAATAGTCATTGGTTCAGTCGGTACAGAGACATGGTTATTTATATTTAATAGAGAATATCTACACAGATAATAAAGATTTTTCTGAAGAAATTTTAGCAAAATGCCGTCTTTTTTTGTCTGAATAGAACATTTTTCTATAAATCTCTATCTCAAAAAAATATCTAACAGAAATATTAAGAAATCAAAATATAGAAATAACATAACTAACAGAAATCGCACAAATAAAAGAAATAAATTCTATTTGACTCTGCCTCTTCAAGTGACTCAATAAGATAGACTGACCATTTTCAACTTCCCAACCTAGAAGGAATCATTACAAATCTTGATAGTTGAAAAAGTTTTCTACTTCTACATCATTCTTTGAGTCAAGTTTTACTCCTTTTTATTATCATAAAAAAGCAAGATCTCTGTTTCTTTTCAAATGGAATTGTCAATGATGCAAAGCAAATAAGCTAAATAGATCGAACAATAAAAAGAAATATCATTGTTAAATATTTAAATTTTCATATTTTAGGGATGCAATTTAGTTTTCACAAAAATGGAAACACTATTGTCACTGAAATAGGATAACCATAAATACCTATAGGCTAAGCACTTCCTCGTTTTATATGTATTTTCATATTTTTTTAACCTGAGGTTAAGTAATCTTTCTCCAACTGTGATCTATGCCCCATTTTCTATGGGTCACAAAAGGGTTCAGTTACTTTTGCATGTCATTTGAACTCGATTTAGTTTGGTTTGTGAAAAAGTCAGATATGATTCCGCAAAGAATAAAAAAAGTCTATCCAAACCTTGAAACAGAACCTTGTTGAACAAAAAAGAAGTATTAGAATACAATGGATATGCTCTGGGACGGAAGGATTCGAACCTCCGAATAGCGGGACCAAAACCCGTTGCCTTACCGCTTGGCTACGCCCCATTTCTATTTTTATTGGATACTTATACTATTAAAGAATAATATTGGTATTAAGTGTTCGTCAATTCCAGTCCAACTATAGAAAATCTTTATTCTTTATAGAATCTATTATAGATTCGTGCTAGGATTTTGGCATGTGTATCTCTAGAATTAATTCAATGGAATTTATTGATCATTACATATAATTCAATTAAGATATTGTATGAAAGTATGATTTCTTCTATTCTCCTTTGAGAATCGGAGGATTTTTGATTGAGCGGAAAAAGAAGGATTTTTTGTCTACCTTACTTTACTTCATTTTTCCTTATATCAATAACTCAATCAAAATGCAATTATCTCGACGAAAAAAATGTCTGTTATGCTTAATATCTTTAGTTTGATCTGTCTTAATTCTGCCCTTTATCCGAGTAGTCTTTTCTTGGCCAAATTGCCCGAAGCCTATGCTTTTTTGAATCCAATCGTAGATTTTATGCCAGTCATACCCCTGTTCTTTTTTCTTTTAGCCTTTGTTTGGCAAGCTGCTGTAAGTTTTCGATAAGATCTTTAATACTATCCTAGAAAATTCATATTTATTCGAGAAAAATTATAACAATTGATAAGATCAAATAAGTCTGACAGTATGAACCTTCGATTCAAACATTGAAATTCTCGGATAGCCACGAGACGCCCTATTTCCTGATTTTAATCCTTTTTACGGCGAAATACCTTATTAGCTTCAGGTCCCTTACAATATCTAATTTGGGTATGAAAGTGATTTGTGGTAATCAAAGACTCTTATTACAAATTTCAACTTCATTTGAATTTCTGAACATTCTTTTCTATTTCTAGAATTCTTTTCTTGGTGTCAAAATAGGATATGTGATATAAAAATGGAGGATCTATTGTCTTTTCTCGTTTTTCTTTTTCAAAAAATGATCTTGGAGGTTGTGTAATGCTTACTCTCAAACTTTTCGTTTATACAGTAGTAATATTCTTTGTTTCTCTCTTCATCTTTGGATTCCTATCCAATGATCCAGGACGTAATCCTGGACGTGAAGAATAATTTTTTTGTTTTTATTGCTTGATTTTATAATTTTATAATTTTCTTAAGATTTTTTTTTTAGCTATTCCACACATTTAACAAGGAAAAAATAAAAAGGGGTTTGCAAAATTTGAAAGAAAAAATGGAAACTCATCAACGGAAAGAGAGGGATTCGAACCCTCGGTACGAATAACTCGTACAACGGATTAGCAATCCGCCGCTTTCGTCCACTCAGCCATCTCTCCCAATTGAAAAAGATAATTACTATGTTACATTACACATCAAGTAAGGATTAAAGAAAGTATTTCTTTGACATTCTTTATCGTTATTATATAATTAGCAATTCAATTTAGATGCTCGAAAGATCCAAATAGAAAGATAAATAAAGAACACCTTCTTTCTTTTATTTTGTTCGAAGTGCCTTTTGGGCCTGGCCCGGTCAATACCCAGCCAGGCCTTTTTTTGTTCCAACGAATTCCCTTTATTTATAGGCAACATACTATAATATAAATAGCCAATTTGGTATCTGTATAAGAATATCCGTTCTGGGGTTTACATATACCTATAATTTTTGTTATAATGGAAATTGAGAAGGATTTTTGATTAAAAAAATAAATTCAGTATGTATCAAAAAATTTTTGCTTATTCTTATGTCATTAGGCAAACCAAAATTTATATTCAAATCCAAGAATAATTCACGAATTGTCAGTCAATAAATAGTTAATGGTTCCCATAAATTTAGGCTTTTTGAGTGAAAATATACATTTGATTTTTCAATATAAAAGTGAGTGGAAGTTTGTGTGTTTTGAGATACTATACAATCAATCGAAGGGGCAGATCAAATACAATCAAAAGGGGAAAAACGGTTTCTTTTCTAATTTTTTCTAAATTTAGAAAAAAGGATTAAAAAGGGATGCAAGTACAATAAACTCAAGTTTACTAATCCAACTCAAAAAGGGAAATTTTTATCCTATTGTGTATCGTTTTGGCGGCATGGCCGAGTGGTAAGGCGGGGGACTGCAAATCCTTTTTCCCCAGTTCAAATCCGGGTGCCGCCTCATCAACAAACGAATCGAAATCTCTTATTCTGTTCCGCTATTTTTTTATGTTCTGGGGATTTTGTAAAAGATTGGAAATCTTTGAATCTAAAATTCAAAGAAAGATTATAATGGTCGAAGCAAGACTTCCAGATTCTCTTCTACTGCTAATGTAATGTCTATTGATTGGGTCTTGAATTACATTGGATAACCGGCCGAGAATTCCACTACTAGTTGGGAAAGTACTTTCTATACTGTAATCTACATATATAGACTCGCGAGAATCTCTGAGTGTTCAGGCATTCAATCACTATTAGATTGATATTGGATAGATAATTTACCTTTTATAGAAAATAAAAAAAAAGCCCAAAACAATTTTTACCCCTCGTCAAGAGTATAATATACTAATCCCAACTCCTTCAGAGAGACAATCGGGAAAGGGTACGGATTATAAATCATATAGGAATTTTTAAAATCCATTGATTGATTCATCAATAGTGTTCGCCCAGAATCCCTTTTTGACTCTGGACCATTCATTCTACTATTATTAGTGAGCAATAATGGAATAATTCTATCATAGAGATAAGGGACATAATTCACATGGATATAGTAAGTCTCGCTTGGGCTGCTTTAATGGTAGTCTTTACTTTTTCCCTTTCACTCGTAGTATGGGGAAGAAGTGGACTTTAGAAGCACTCCTAATTTAGTTGAGAAATGAAAAGGTATCAATTGTTTTATAGATCGTTCTGCAACGCATTCTTTATTTAAATTGAAATAATTTTCAAATAAAAATATCTTCATTTCGAAATTCCATTAGATTCTAGTGGAGAAATGTATTCTATAACAGTAAAACAATTATTTCAGATTCATTGGAAGTTTTCAGATTCATTGGAATTGGAATATAAATATATATATATAAATGTATGAAAGAAAAGAGTGGGTCCTACGTCAATTCCAAATATGGATTAATAACTACATATATTGAATTGAAGATAGAAGCTAATATAGCATACCCTTTTTATTAGAAAGTCAAGTACAACTTTATACACTACTATAACACTAATAGAGAGTATGGTAAGTAAGAAAGAAATTTCTTACTTACCATACTCTCGGATCTCATAGAATATCGCCGATTATAGCCCCTTGATTTCAGCAAAAATAGAATACTTTTTCTTCAAAGAATTCAGAAGTCGAGTTTCATTTAAAGTAATTAATTAATTATTTTGACTTACTGTTTTTACGTAAATTATAAGTAGAAAAGCAGTAGGAACTAAAATGAACAGTGCAGTAGCAATAAATGCAAGAATATTTACTTCCATAATCTCATCGTTTTTTTTTATTTCACAATACAATAACTCGGGATTTAATCCCATAGAGATGATAAATCTTTCACCTGTCAATTCAATGAATGCATTACCTATCGATGATATTGAATCGGATCAATATCATGAATAACAATATCTGAGCTATTAAATTAATTAGTCGTGGAGAATTAATAGTATATAACATATGAAGATCTTTTATCCATACCGAATCCAAGATAGGATTCCCGGACCAATCAAAAATTCCTTTATTTATCCTTCTTTTCTGTTCTTTCTTTTCTATAACCTACCTTAGGTCTTCCTTGTAGAACCATCAAATGAAGTATAATCTAACCCGTCCGTTTCCATTAACTACAAAACCCCACCAACAAACAATACAAGCGAAGTGGAAAAAGACAGGAATTAGGTTTTAAATTTTAGTGATCCTCTTTTCTTTGGAAGACAAAACAAAGAAGTATGAGAAAGACGAGTCGCGGCAGAAAAGATGAAATATTCTGTCAACTTCACTATTTTAGTTATTTTCATTTTATTTTAGGGTGTGTTCTTTCTTCGATCGAGAGAATCCTGAAAAAAAAAAAGAGGGAAACCCCTTCGGAATTCAATTATTCTCTCTGTCCCTTCATTTCACAGAAAATGGAGAGGCTAATTGATGTACTTATTGGATCCGTCGGGACTGACGGGGCTCGAACCCGTAACATCCGCCTTGACAGGGCGGTGCTCTAGCCTATTGAACTACAATCCCAGGGAAATAAGAAGAGATCTAGCAGAAAATTTAGATTCTTTTTTTTATTCTCTTGTCTTGTATCAGGTATTTCTTAAGAACAAGAGGGTTATACCATCTGATAGTAGATTGGCGAATTGTTGGGCCGAGCTGGATTTGAACCAGCGTAGACATATTGCCAACGAATTTACAGTCCGTCCCCATTAACCACTCGGGCATCGACCCAACGCCTAATTCATTTTAGACGTTCCATAATCAACTTCCTTTCGTCTCCCAAGTAGACTTGACAAATACATATCACTTGAAATCAAATATAACATTTGATATAAAATAGAAAGTCTCTTCTGAGTAGACTAATAGAAGGACTTGACAAATATGGATCACTTGATAGAAAATCCCACTCCTATAGTCTTTAGTCTTGGTATACCCCCAGAGGGACTTGAACCCTCGTTTTCTCCGTGAAAGAGAGAGGTCGTAACCACTGGACCATAGGGGCCTATGCCACCTTCATTCATAAATCAACTAGAAATAGGTAATAAGACAAATACCATAGGTAACTAAGGCCACCTTAACTTAATATAACTCAGGCCTAGAGCCGCCTTTAGGATTTAGGTGATGCATAGGATATAAATAAAAGGGAAAAACTCGTTAACTATTCTGAGGATTAATCGTAATCAAACTTTACCATTAAACTATACAATCTTGAAACTTGATTTCATTGGTCTTTCTCGTCTTTATCTTTCTGATTCCCAAAGGGTTATGCGTTGGATCCAAGATCCTTCACTCCGCAGTAGATTCAAGGTGGTTTACCAAACTATGATTTGTTCGGTCAAATTATATTGAGCCCTAAGTCATACTGTCAATTAACGACACGACAGGACAAGAGGGCAATAAAAGAAGAGAGAAGACGGAGATCTAGATTAGCTATACCCGCGTTAATAATAATATAAGTTAATAAATACAACATTCATACAGTTTTCTGGTATTCAATATTGAAGTAGATTAGAATATCTATGCCGTTATTATACATTATAATATAAGAAACTTAATAAGTTTTGATATTATAAATCCCAAAGCATTGTAAGCCTAAGTGGGAGAATTGGGTTTCTAGGACTGTTTTATCAATTCTGTT